CCACACGTACCCGTCATGGGCATCCTGCTTTTCTATGTTCTATAGACTTGTATGTAACTATTGAGAGTCGGGATATTATACATAGTGTGAATATTCCACCAAAAAGTTTGATTTTAGTGCAAAATGATCAATATGTAGAATCTGAACAAGTGATTGCTGAGATTCGTGCCGGAACGTCCACTTTTCATTTTAAAGAGAAGGTTCGAAAACATATTTATTCTGAATCAGAGGGAGAAATGCATTGGAGTACCGATGTCTACCATGCACCCGAATATACATATAGTAATGTTCATCTATTACCAAAAACAAGTCATTTATGGATATTAGCAGGAGGTCCGTGCGGATCCAGTATAGTGTCTTTTTCGCTCCACAAGGATCAAGATCAAATGAATGTTCATTTTTTTTCTGTCGACGAAATAGATATCTCTGACCTCTCGATCACTAATGATCGAGTAAGACATAAATTGTTGGATCCTTCTGGTAAAAAAGATAGGGAAATTCTTGACTATTCAAGACTTGATCGAATCATATCCAATGGTCATTGGAATTTCATATATCCTTCGATTCTCCAAGAGAATTCCGATTTCTTGGCAAAAAAGCGAAGAAATCGATTTCTCATCCCATTACAATATGATCAAGAACGAGAGAAAGAACTAAAACCCTCTTTTAATATTTCCATTGAAATACCCATAAATGGTATTTTACGTAGAAATAGTATTCTTGCTTATTTTGATGATCCACGATACAGAAGAAAGAGTTCGGGAATTATTAAATATGGGACTGTAGAGGCGGATTCAATCGTAAAAAAAGAGGATTTGATTGAGTATCGAGGAGCAAAAGAATTTAGTCCGAAATACCAAATGAAAGTGGATCGGTTTTTTTTTATTCCCGAAGAGGTACATATCTTACCCGGATCTTCGTCCATAATGGTTCGTAACAATAGTATCATTGGAGTAGATACACAACTCGCTTTAAATACAAATACAAGAAGCCGAGTAGGTGGATTAGTCCGAGTGGAGAGAAAAAAAAAAAGTATTGAACTGAAAATCTTTTCTGGAGATATTCATTTTCCCGGAGAGACAGATAAGATATCCAGACACAGTGGCATTTTGATACCGCCAGGAACGGAAAAAACAAATTCTAAGGAATCAAAAAAATTGAAAAATGGGATCTATGTCCAACGGATCACACCGACAAAAAAAAAGTATTTTGTTTTGGTTCGGCCCGTAGTCACATATGAAATCGCTGATGGGATAAATTTAGCGAAACTTTTCCCTCAAGATCTATTGCAGGAAAAAGAGAATGTCCAACTTAGAGTTGTCAATTATATCCTTTATGGAAATGGAAAGTCAATTCGAGGAATTTCTCACACAAGTATTCAATTAGTTCGGACTTGCTTAGTATTGAATTGGGACCAAGAAAAAAACGGTTCTATAGAAGAGGTTCATGCTTCCTTTGTTGAGGTAAGGGCAAATGATCTGATTCGCGATTTCATAAGAATTGAGTTAGTCAAGTCTACTATTTCATATACTGGAAAAAGGTATGATACGGCGGGTTCAGGATTGATTCCCGATAATGGATTAGATCGCACCAATATCAATCCTTTTTATTCCAAGGGGAAGATTCCATTAGTTACCCAGCATCAAGAAACTGTCGGTACGTTGTTGAATCGAAATAAGGAATGCCAATCTTTGATAATTTTGTCATCATTCAATTGTTTTCGAGTTGGTCCATTCAACGGTCCGAAATATAACAATGTGGCAAAAGAGTCAAATCCTATAACTCCAATTAGGGATTTGTTGGGTCCCTTAGGTACTATTGTACCTAAAATAGTGAACTTTTATTCATCTTACCATTTAATAACTCATAATCAGATCTTGTTAAACAAATATTGGCTACTTGACAATTTTAAACAGACTTTCCAAGTACTTGAAGTACTTAAATACTGTTTAATAGATGAAAATAGGAGGATTTATAATCCTGGTCCATGCAATAACATCATTTTGAATCCATTCCATTTGAATTGGTGCTTTCTACATTACAATTATTGTGAAGAGACATCCACAATAATTAGCATTGGACAATTTATTTGTGAAAATATATGTCTATTTAAATATGGACCACGCATAAAAAAATCTGGTCAAATTTTAATTGTTCATGTTGACTCCTTAATTATAAGATCTGCTAAGCCCTATTTGGCCACTCCAGGGGCGACTGTTCATGGACATTATGGAGAAACCCTTTTTGAAGGAGATACATTAGTTACATTTATATATGAAAAATCCCGATCTGGTGACATAACGCAAGGTCTTCCAAAAGTGGAACAAATCTTAGAAGTTCGCTCGATTGGTTCAATATCAATGAACCTTGAAAGGAGAGTTGAAGGTTGGAACGAGCGTATACCAAGAATTCTTGGAATTCCTTGGGGATTCTTAATTGGAGCTGAGCTAACCATAGCCCAAAGTCGTATCTCTTTGGTTAATAAGATCCAAAAGGTTTATCGATCCCAGGGGGTACAGATCCATAATAGACATATAGAGATTATTGTACGGCAAGTAACATCAAAAGTGTTGGTTTCAGAAGATGGAATGTCTAATCTTTTTTTACCTGGAGAATTAATCGGATTGTTGCGAGCGGAACGAGCAGGGCGTGCTTTAGACGAAGCGATCTGTTATCGGGCCATTTTATTGGGAATAACGAGGGCATCTCTGAATACTCAAAGTTTCATATCCGAAGCAAGTTTTCAAGAAACTGCTAGAGTTTTAGCAAAAGCTGCTCTACGGGGTCGTATTGATTGGTTGAAGGGTTTGAAAGAAAATGTTGTTCTGGGGGGTATTATCCCTGTCGGTACGGGATTCAAAAAATTAGTGCACCGTTCAAGGCAAGACAAAAACATTTATTTGGAAATCAAAAAGAAAAATCTATTCGAGTTGGAAATGAGAGATATTTTGTTACACCATAGAGAATTTTTTTGTTCTTGCGCCCCAAGCAATTTCCATGACACACCAGAAAAATTATTTACGCGAATTCATAATTCCTAAGGAGAGATTTCTTCTTTAAATTACTTTCTAGTTATTTTCTAGTTATTGATTTGGTAATAAATAAAATTTAGTAAGTAATAATAAAAATTAATGGTTTGGGCTGTGTATCAACGGTCAATCCCGGTAGAAAGTTCCGTAGGAACAATTTTTTATTTATTAAAAAAAAAAAAAAGAGAAAGCGTGGGAAAAATGACAAGAAGATATTGGAACATCCATTTGGAAGAGATGATGGAAGCAGGAGTTCATTTTGGTCATGGTACTAAGAAATGGAATCCTAGAATGGCCCCTTATATCTCTGCAAAGCGTAAAGGTATTCATATTATAAATCTTACTAGAACTGCTCGTTTTTTATCAGAAGCCTGTGATTTAGTTTTTGATGCAGCAAGTCGAGGAAAAAACTTCTTAATCGTTGGTACCAAAAATAAAGTAGCAGATTTAGTAGCATCAGCTGCAATAAGGGCTCGATGTCATTATGTTAATAGAAAATGGCTCGGTGGTATGTTAACGAATTGGTCCACTACGGAAACGAGACTTCATAAGTTCAGAGACTTAAGAGCAGAACAAAAGATGGGGAAACTCAACCGTCTCCCTAAAAGAGATGCAGCAATGTTGAAGAGAAAATTATCTACTTTGCAAACATATCTGGGTGGGATCAAATATATGACGGGGTTGCCCGATATTGTAATCATCGTCGATCAGCAAGAAGAATATACGGCTCTTCGAGAATGTGTCATTTTGGGAATTCCGACAATTTGTTTAATCGATACAAATTGTGACCCAGATCTTGCAGATATTTCGATTCCAGCCAACGATGATGCTATAGCTTCAATCCGATTGATTCTTAACAAATTAGTATCCGCAATTTGTGAGGGTCGTTCTAGCTATATAAGAAGTCGTTGATTATGATTATGTTATGATTAAGAATAATAAGATTAGTTAATTATTTTAATTTATTTTATTGGATCGGTTACTATTCTTGTCTTGCATTTTTAAAAAGAGATAAAATGGGATATTGATATTATGTTATGTGATTTCTTGGTATCCTAAATATATGATTAATGATGAAAGCGGATGAGTTGAGAAAGAGATGGTTGAATCAAAATAATTCTTTTTTTTGAAGTTCGATTTCTGCCAGAGGACAATATGAATGTTATACCATGTTTCATTAAAACACTCAAAGGGTTATACGATATATCAGGTGTAGAAGTAGGCCAACATTTATATTGGCAAATAGGAGGTTTACAAATTCATGCCCAAGTACTTATCACTTCTTGGGTCGTAATTGCTATCTTATTAGGTTCAGTCATCCTAGCTGTTCGGAATCCACAAACCATTCCAACCGACGGTCAGAATTTCTTCGAATATGTCCTTGAATTTATTCGAGACTTGAGCAAAACTCAGATTGGAGAAGAATATGGTCCTTGGGTTCCCTTTATTGGAACTATGTTCCTATTTATTTTTGTTTCTAATTGGTCAGGTGCTCTTTTACCTTGGAAAATCATACAGTTACCTCATGGGGAGTTAGCCGCCCCCACGAATGATATAAATACTACTGTTGCTTTAGCTTTACTCACGTCAGTGGCATATTTTTATGCGGGTCTTACCAAAAAAGGATTGGGCTATTTCGGAAAATACATTCAACCAACTCCAATCCTTTTACCAATTAACATCCTAGAAGATTTCACAAAACCTTTATCTCTTAGTTTTCGACTTTTCGGGAATATATTGGCTGATGAATTAGTAGTTGTTGTTCTTGTTTCTTTAGTACCTTTAGTAGTTCCTATACCTGTCATGTTTCTTGGATTATTTACAAGTGGTATTCAAGCTCTTATTTTTGCAACTTTAGCTGCGGCTTATATAGGGGAATCCATGGAGGGTCATCATTGATTAGTTTTCGAAATAGTCTTTTTTTTTTTTTTTAGCTTATCCTAATCGAGGCAATGCATATAATCTACTTGG